CTCATGTGACAAGCCAGGGCCCTGAAAGAATTACTAAGGAAATACCGCATCTAGAGACTCATTTACTCCGAAATTTAGACAGAAATGGAATCGTTATGCTGGGATCTTGGGTAGAAACAGGTGATATTTTAGTAGGTAAATTAACGCCTCAGACAGCGAACGAATCGTCGTATTCCCCGGAGGATAGATTATTACGAGTCATACTTGGCATTCAGGTATCCACTGCAAAAGAAACTTCTCTAAAACTACCTATAGGTGGAAGGGGTCGCGTTATTGATGTGAGATGGATTCAGAAAAAGGGGGGTTCCAGTTATAATCCAGAAATGATTCGTGTATATATTTCACAGAAACGTGAAATCAAAGTAGGTGATAAAGTAGCTGGAAGACATGGGAATAAAGGTATCATTTCAAAAATTTTGCCTAGACAAGATATGCCCTATTTGCAAGATGGTACACCTGTTGATATGGTCTTCAACCCATTAGGAGTACCCTCACGAATGAATGTGGGACAGATATTTGAATGTTCGCTCGGATTAGCGGGGGATCTGCTAAAGAAACATTATAGAATAGCACCTTTTGATGAGAGATATGAACAAGAGGCTTCGAGAAAACTAGTGTTTTCTGAATTATATGAAGCCTGTAAGCAAACAAAAAATCCATGGGTATTTGAACCCGAGTATCCAGGAAAAAGCAGAATATTTGATGGAAGAACAGGGGATCCTTTTGAACAACCTGTTCTAATAGGAAAGTCCTATATCCTAAAATTAATTCATCAAGTTGATGATAAAATCCATGGACGTTCTAGTGGGCATTACGCACTTGTTACACAACAACCCCTTAGAGGAAGGGCCAAGCAAGGGGGACAACGAGTAGGAGAAATGGAAGTTTGGGCTCTAGAGGGATTTGGTGTTGCTCATATTTTACAAGAGATGCTTACTTATAAATCTGATCATATTAGAGCTCGTCAAGAAGTACTTGGTGCTACAATCGTTGGAGGAACAGTACCTAATCCCGAGGATGCTCCAGAATCTTTTCGATTGCTCGTTCGAGAACTACGATCTTTGGCTCTAGAACTGAATCATTTCCTTGTATCTGAGAAGAACTTCCAGATTAATAGGAAGGAAGCTTGATCTGAATGAATCAGAATTTCTATTCTATGATCGACCGGTATAAACATCAACAACTTCGAATTGGATCAGTTTCTCCTCAACAAATAAGGGCTTGGGCCAACAAAATCCTACCTAATGGAGAGATAGTTGGAGAGGTGACAAAACCCTATACTTTTCATTATAAAACCAATAAACCGGAAAAAGATGGATTGTTTTGTGAAAGAATCTTTGGACCCATAAAAAGTAGAATTTGTGCTTGTGGAAATTCTCGAGTGATCAGAGCTGAAAAAGAAGACCCGAAATTTTGTGAACAATGCGGGGTGGAATTTGTTGATTCTAGGATACGAAGATATCAAATGGGATACATCAAACTCGCATGTCCAGTGACCCATGTGTGGTATTTGAAACGTCTTCCTAGTTATATCGCGAATCTTTTAGATAAACCCCTTAAAGAATTAGAAGGCCTGGTATACTGCGATGTGTGATTTGATCAAAATTTTCATTTTACAGATTCGGACTGAGAAACTGTCATCCCAATCAGATTGAATGGGATGCCCCGGCTCTGACATGTGTTTTGGGAAAAGTAACATGAAACTCAGAATTATGGGTATATTCAATACTTCCAAATGAAAGGGGAATTGATCCATGGTCGATTCTATAACAGATAAATAGGAATTGCTAGTTATACCTCGTGAAAAAAAAAAAAAGACTTTTTCGTGGAATTAGCCATTCCATTTCTTTTAGAGAGAGATTCTCTTTAAGCAAGCAAATATATATAGCATGGTTACTGGAGTCTATTTATCGCATATATACTTCAAAGGACATCATGGCATAACCATCGAGGTGAGTAGAGACCTAAAAGGTCGAAGGGAATGATATATAGACAAGTAAATCCCTTACGAGTCCCAAAGTATCCCCTTAAAGGGGATTCATCATTTGAGGGGAAGTAGACTACTCAAAAATTTCACATTTCCATTTTGTCATAAGTAATTCAGAAAATTTTTTTAAAGTAAAAAAAAAGAATGAATCAATGAAAGGTTGGTCCTTACTGGGAACTTGAGTAAGGAGTAGCTCTTTGTAGGGTAGGGTTTTATCGAACAAAACAAAGTTTAAAAAAAAGAAAGAACCCCTTTTTTTTTTGCTGTAACTACTTGAGCCGGATGAGAGGAAACCTTCACGTCCGATTTTAAAGGGGGAAATCCAATCCTATAGGAACCTATCTCGATTTTTCTTTTGCTAGGCCCATATCTAAAAAACCTACTTTCTTACGATTACGAGGTTCATTCGAATATGAAATCCAATCCCGGAAATACAGCATCCCACTTTTTTTTACTACTCAAGGCTTCGAGACATTTCGAAATCGAGAAATCTCTACAGGAGCAGGTGCTATC